GTTAATGTAGCTTAACTAAAAGCAAAGCACTGAAAATGCTTAGATGGGTACTCTTACCCCATAAACATAAAGGTTTGGTCCCAGCCTTCTTATTAATTTATAACAAGATTACACATGCAAGCATCTACGACCCTGTGAGAATGCCCTCTATGTTAACAAATATTTAACCTAAAGGAGCAGGTATCAAGCACACTATTAGTAGCTCAAAACACCTTGCTTAACCACACCCCCACGGGAAACAGCAGTGATTAAAATTAAGACATAAACGAAAGTTTGACTAAACTATGTTATAAATAGGGTTGGTAAATTTCGTGCCAGCCACCGCGGTCATACGATTAACCCAAATTAATAAGTCACGGCGTAAAGAGTGTTTTAGATTATTACCTTAATAAAGTTAAACTTTAACTAAGCTGTAAAAAGCCCTAGTCAAAAGTAAAGTAATGAACGAAAGTCACTTTAGTATTTTCTGAATACACGATAGCTAAGACACAAACTGGGATTAGATACCCCACTATGCTTAGCCCTAAACATAAACTCTTATTAACCTAATTGTTCGCCAGAGAACTACAAGCCAAAGCTAAAAACTCAAAGGACTTGGCGGTGCTTTATATCCCTCTAGAGGAGCCTGTTCTATAATCGATAAACCCCGATATACCTCACCATTTCTTGTCACCACAGCCTATATACCGCCATCTTCAGCAAACCTTAACAAGGAGTAAAAGTAAGCTCAAGCACTGACATAAAAACGTTAGGTCAAGGTGTAGCTTATGAAATGGAAAGAAATGGGCTACATTTATTTCACCAAATACATTTACGTTAACTCTTATGAAACCTGAGAGTGGAAGGAGGATTTAGTAGTAAGCTAGGAGTAGAGAGCCTAACTGAATAGGGCCATTAAGCACGCACACACCGCCCGTCACCCTCCTCAAGTATCCAACATTATATAGATATATACATATACAAGTTTATTTAAATGCAAGAGGAGATAAGTCGTAACATGGTAAGCGTACTGGAAAGTGTGCTTGGATTAATCAAAACGTAGCTTAAAATAAAGCATCTGGCTTACACCCAAAAGATTTTATATATGATAAACGTTTTGAACAAAATCTAGCCCACTTTAATTTAATACAATTAACAAAAATCAATAAAATAAACCATTCATAACTTAAAGTATAGGAGATAGAAATTTTATATTTGGCGCTATAGAGACAGTACCGTAAGGGAAAGATGAAAGATAACTTTAAGTAAATGAAAGCAAAGATTAAACCTTGTACCTTTTGCATAATGAATTAACTAGAATATGCCTAGCATAAAGCAATTAAAGTTAGCTACCCCGAAACCAGACGAGCTACATATGAGCAGCTAACTTGAGCCAACCCGTCTGTGTAGCAAAACAGTGGGAAGACTTATATGTAGAGGTGAAAAGCCTATCGAGCCTGGAGATAGCTGGTTACCCAAGTAAGAATTTCAGTTCAACTTTAATCTTACCTAAAGAATAAAGAATCCACTTGTAAGATTAAATTATATTCTAAAGAGGGACAGCTCTTTAGATAAGGAAATAACCTGATTTAGAGAGTAAATTATTACTTCATACCACAGTTGGCTTAAGAGCAGCCATCAGTTAAGAAAGCGTTCAAGCTCAACATATCCATTCTTCTTAATTTTAATAGACTAGTTCAACTCCTATATCCTCAATTGGGTTAATCTATTACATAATAGAAGCAATAATGTTAATATGAGTAACAAGAAAAATTTTCTCCTAGCATAAACTTATATCAATTCTAATATCATTGATAGTTAACATTATAATATTATTATACAAACTAATAATCATATTTATTATTATGTTAATCCAACACAGGAATGCACCACTCAAGGAAAGATTAAAAGAAGTAAAAGGAACTCGGCAAACATTAACCCCGCCTGTTTACCAAAAACATCACCTCTAGCATCTCAAGTATTAGAGGCACTGCCTGCCCAGTGACATATGTTCAACGGCCGCGGTATCCTGACCGTGCAAAGGTAGCATAATCATTTGTTCCTTAATTAGGGACTTGTATGAATGGCTTAACGAGGGTTTAACTGTCTCTTACTTCTAATCAGTGAAATTGACTTCCCAGTGAAGAGGCTGGGATAATCCAATAAGACGAGAAGACCCTATGGAGCTTAAATTAACTAGCTTAATTACCCTATCAACACTTCTGTAGATACATAATGCAAAGTATTAATAAGCTACCAATTTCGGTTGGGGTGACCTCGGAGAACAAATTAACCTCCGAAAGATAAAAACTAGACAAACCAGTCAAATCTATCAAATTTATCATATTGACCCAAAATACTTGATCAACGGAACAAGTTACCCTAGGGATAACAGCGCAATCCTATTTTAGAGTTCATATCGACAATAGGGTTTACGACCTCGATGTTGGATCAGGACATCCTAATGGTGCAACCGCTATTAAAGGTTCGTTTGTTCAACGATTAATAGTCCTACGTGATCTGAGTTCAGACCGGAGCAATCCAGGTCGGTTTCTATCTATTAACAGTTTCTCCCAGTACGAAAGGACAAGAGAAACAAGGCCAATTATCAATATAATGCCTTAATTTTTATAGATGAACTATTCTCAATCTAGCATAATTAACTCTACTACCCTAAATAAGGGTTCGTTAAGGTGGCAGAGCCCGGTAAATTGCATAAAACTTAAAACTTTATATTCAGAGATTCAAATTCTCTCCTTAACATCATGTTTTTAATTAATCTTCTTCTCTTAATTATTCCGATTCTTTTAGCCATAGCATTTTTAACTTTAATCGAACGAAAAATCCTAGGCTATATACAACTCCGCAAAGGTCCAAACATTATTGGACCCTACGGTCTTCTACAACCTATCGCAGATGCTATAAAACTTTTTATTAAAGAACCACTTCGACCTCTATCATCATCAATAAGTCTATTCATCATCGCACCAACATTAGCCCTCACACTAGCATTCACTATATGAATTCCATTACCTATGCCACATCCCCTAATCAACATAAACTTAGGTGTTATCTTTATATTAGCCACATCCAGTCTAGCCGTATATTCAATCTTATGATCAGGATGAGCATCAAACTCAAAATACTCACTAATTGGAGCCCTACGAGCCGTAGCACAAACCATTTCATATGAAGTTACACTAGCCATCATTCTACTCTCAGTACTAATATATAATGGATCATTTACCCTAATAATATTAACACAAACTCAAGAACATATATGACTAATTTTTCCTACATGACCACTAGCAATGATATGATTTATTTCCACACTAGCTGAAACAAATCGCGCACCCTTCGACTTAACCGAAGGGGAATCAGAATTAGTTTCAGGCTTTAATGTTGAGTATGCAGCAGGCCCATTCGCCCTATTCTTCATAGCAGAATATACTAATATTATTATAATAAATGCCCTAACCTCTACACTATTTCTAGGAGCCCTAAACAACATCTTCTACCCAGAACTATTCACGTTAAGCTTTATAACAAAAACCCTCATTCTTACATCTACTTTTTTATGAATTCGTGCATCATATCCACGATTTCGATACGATCACCTTATACATCTCTTATGAAAAAATTTTCTACCACTGACACTGGCCCTCTGCATATGACATATCTCATTACCAGTCATTATATCAAATATTCCACCCCAAACCTAAGAAATATGTCTGAAAAAAGAGTTACTTTGATAGAGTAAATTATAGAGGTTTAAGCCCTCTTATTTCTAGAATAAAAGGAATTGAACCTTAACTTAAGAATTCAAAATTCTTCGTGCTACCTAGTTACACCATATCCTAATTAAGTAAGGTCAGCTAATTAAGCTATCGGGCCCATACCCCGAATATGTTGGTTTAAACCCTTCCCGTACTAATTAATCCTATAACTGCTACAGCTATCTACTTCACCTTATTCTCAGGGACAATAGTTGTTATATTTAGTCTCCATTGACTACTTACCTGAATCGGACTGGAAATAAGTATACTAGCTATTATCCCAATTATTATCAATAAAGCTAATCCCCGATCAACAGAAGCTGCAACTAAATATTTTCTAATTCAAGCCACAGCATCCATAATTCTAATAATAGCAATTATCTCAAATATACTTCTTACTGGGCAATGAACAATATATAATTTTTCTAACCCTCTACCGTCTACATTAGCTACAATTGCCCTCACCATAAAATTAGGCATAAGCCCATTTCACTTCTGAGTACCAGAAGTAATCCAAGGAACTACTATTATATCAGGGCTAGTAATTTTAACATGACAAAAACTCGCCCCAATCTTAATCCTGTACCAAATCTCTCCTTTTATTAATAAATCATTAATTATAACTATAGCAATTTTATCAATTGCCTTAGGTGGTTGAGGAGGTCTTAACCAAACCCAACTACGAAAAATTATAGCCTACTCATCCATTGCACATATAGGATGAATAATAGCCATCATCACCCTAAATCCATCAATCGCCTCCCTCAACTTAATTATTTATATCATATTAACAATTTCTATATTTATAACAATACTTAATAATAATAGCACAACTACACTTACTCTATCTACTTTATGAAATTGCATTCCACTAATAACCCTAATTACCTTAACAATTCTCATATCACTAGGAGGTTTACCTCCACTAACAGGATTTCTACCCAAATGAATTATCATTCAAGAATTAATTAAAAATAATATTAATATATTATCTTTAATCATGGCTATAATAGCTCTACTAAACCTATACTTTTATACACGACTAATTTACTCTACTTCCCTAACTCTATTCCCATCATCCAACAACATAAAAATAAAATGAAAATTTGAATCTATAAAGCTTATTACTCTAATCCCCTCACTTACCATAATATCAACACTTCTAATACCATTAACACCAATAACTTCAATCTTAAGCTAGGAATTTAGGTTAATTAGACCAATAGCCTTCAAAGCTTTAAGTAAGTGACCTAAACTTAATTCCTGATAATAAGGATTGCAGATTTATTTCTACATCATTTGAACGCAAATCAAAAGCTTTAATTAAGCTAAATCCTTTATCACCTAGGCTGATGGGAATTCAACCCACGAAACTTTAGTTAACAGCTAAAAACCCTAAACAACTGGCTTCAACCTACTTCTCCCGCCGGGGAGGAAAAAAAGGCGGGAGAAGCCCCGGCAGCTTCGAAGCTGCTTCTTTGAATTTGCAATTCAATGTGATTAATCACCACAAGACTTGGCAGAAAGAGGTTACCCCTCTGTCTTTAGATTTACAGTCTAATACTTATCTCAGCCATTCTACCATTTACTTATGTTCATCAACCGTTGACTCTTTTCAACAAATCATAAAGATATTGGCACACTGTACCTTATTTTTGGTGCCTGAGCCGGGATAGTGGGTACTGCCCTAAGCCTATTAATTCGAGCTGAACTAGGCCAGCCAGGAGCACTCTTAGGTGACGACCAAATTTATAACGTTATTGTTACTGCTCACGCCTTCATTATAATTTTCTTTATAGTAATACCCATAATAATTGGTGGCTTCGGAAACTGACTCGTCCCTTTAATAATTGGAGCCCCTGATATAGCATTTCCTCGTATAAATAATATAAGCTTCTGACTATTACCCCCATCATTCCTGTTACTTCTAGCCTCTTCTATAGTAGAAGCTGGAGCAGGAACCGGCTGAACAGTTTACCCCCCATTAGCAGGCAATCTAGCACATGCAGGAGCCTCAGTTGATCTTACTATTTTCTCACTTCACTTAGCTGGAGTATCATCAATTTTAGGGGCTATTAACTTTATCACAACTATCATTAATATAAAACCTCCAGCTATATCACAATATCAAACTCCATTATTCGTTTGATCAGTTCTTATTACCGCTGTCTTACTTCTACTTTCACTTCCAGTTTTAGCAGCCGGCATTACTATACTCCTCACTGACCGTAATTTAAATACTACCTTTTTTGATCCTGCTGGAGGAGGTGACCCAATTCTGTATCAACACCTGTTCTGGTTCTTTGGGCACCCTGAAGTTTATATTCTCATTTTACCCGGATTTGGCATTATTTCTCACATCGTTACCTATTATTCAGGAAAAAAAGAGCCTTTTGGTTATATAGGAATAGTATGAGCCATAATATCAATTGGCTTCCTAGGCTTCATCGTATGGGCCCATCACATATTTACAGTTGGCTTAGATGTAGATACGCGAGCATACTTCACATCAGCAACAATAATTATCGCTATTCCCACAGGAGTAAAAGTATTTAGTTGATTAGCAACTCTTCACGGAGGGAATATTATTTGATCTCCCGCTATATTATGAGCCCTAGGCTTTATTTTCTTGTTTACCGTTGGAGGGCTAACCGGTATTGTTCTAGCCAACTCATCTCTAGATATTGTGCTCCATGATACTTATTATGTTGTAGCACATTTCCACTACGTATTATCAATGGGAGCCGTATTCGCAATTATGGGAGGTTTTGTTCACTGATTCCCATTATTCACAGGTTATACACTTGATTCTTCCTGAGCCAAAATCCACTTTACAGTAATATTCGTAGGAGTAAACATGACATTTTTCCCACAACACTTTTTAGGCCTTTCTGGAATACCACGACGATACTCGGATTATCCTGATGCATATACTACATGAAATGCAGTATCATCAATAGGTTCATTTATCTCTCTAACAGCTGTAATAATTATAATCTTTATGATCTGAGAGGCATTCGCTTCTAAACGAGAAGTAATAACAGTTGAATTACCAACAACAAATTTAGAGTGACTTCATGGATGCCCACCCCCATATCACACATTTGAAGAACCTACATTCGTAAAAACACAATCAAGAAAGGAAGGAATTGAACCCCCTAAAGCTAGTTTCAAGCCAGCCCTATAACCATTATAATCTTTCTTCATAACCAAGATATTAGTAAAATAATTACATAACTTTGTCAAAGTTAAATTACAGATCTAACATCTGTATATCTTACATGGCATATCCTTTCGAAATAGGCTTTCAAGACGCCACATCACCTATCATAGAGGAACTATTAAATTTTCATGATCATGCTTTAATAATCGTTTTCTTGATCAGTTCATTAGTTCTTTACATTATCTCTCTTATATTAACAACAAAATTAACACATACTAGTACAATAGATGCCCAAGAAGTTGAAACTATTTGAACTATTCTTCCAGCTATTATCCTTATTATGATCGCCCTACCATCCCTTCGCATCTTATATATAATAGATGAAATTAATAACCCAGTCCTTACAGTCAAAACAATAGGTCATCAATGATATTGAAGCTATGAATACACAGATTATGAAGACTTAAATTTTGACTCTTATATAATTCCCACAACAGAACTAAAACCAGGAGAACTACGTCTACTAGAAGTTGATAACCGAGTTGTATTACCAATAGAACTTCCAATCCGAATATTAATTTCATCTGAGGATGTCCTCCACTCATGAGCAGTTCCATCTTTAGGCTTGAAAACTGATGCTATTCCAGGACGCTTAAATCAAGCAACCCTAACATCTACACGACCGGGACTTTATTACGGACAATGTTCAGAAATTTGCGGATCCAATCACAGCTTTATACCTATTGTCCTTGAAATAGTACCACTAAAGTATTTCGAAAACTGATCCCTATCTATAATTTAAATTACATTATGAAGCTAAATTAGCATTAACCTTTTAAGTTAAAGATTGAGGATAAAACTTCTCCATAATGAGATGCCCCAACTAGACACATCAACATGATTTATCATTATTCTAGCGTCTACCACGACATTATTCCTAATGATTCAACTAAAACTACATACACATGTTTATTCACCTAACCCTACACCTATAGATTTAAAAACACTTAAACACAACTGCCCTTGAGATAAAAAATGAACGAAAATTTATTTGCCTCATTCGTAATACCATCCTTTATTGGCCTTCCTATTGTTATTATTATCATTATATTTCCCATTATGCTATTCCCTTCACCAAGTCGTTTAATTAATAATCGTCTAATTACATTCCAATTATGATTAACACGATTAGTTCTAAAACAAATAATAGCCATACATAATAACAAAGGACGAACATGATCCCTTATATTAGTCTCACTAATTATATTTATTGGATCTACCAACTTACTAGGCTTATTACCTCATACATTTACCCCAACAACTCAATTATCAATAAATCTAGGTATAGCAATTCCCTTATGAGCAGGGGCTGTTATCATAGGATTTCGCCATAAAACTAAATCATCATTAGCACATTTCCTGCCTCAAGGAACGCCTATTCCATTAATTCCAATACTTATTATTATCGAAACAATTAGCCTATTTATTCAACCCATAGCTTTAGCCGTTCGACTAACGGCTAACATCACAGCAGGTCATCTCCTCATTCATCTTATTGGTGGAGCAACATTAGCACTCATCTCTATTAGTACTCCTACTGCTATAGTTACATTTATTATTCTTATTATATTAACAATCCTAGAATTTGCCGTTGCCCTAATTCAGGCTTATGTATTTACACTCTTAGTAAGCCTGTATCTACATGATAACACTTAATGACCCACCAAACCCATGCTTATCATATAGTTAATCCTAGCCCCTGACCAATTACAGGAGCCTTCTCAGCCCTTTTATTAACATCCGGCCTAGTAATATGATTTCACTTTAATTCTACTACCCTCCTCACCTTAGGTCTAATTACTAACACTTTAACTATATATCAATGATGACGTGATATTATCCGTGAAGGAACTTTCCAAGGACACCACACTTCAATTGTCCAAAAAGGCCTACGATATGGCATAATTTTATTTATTGTATCTGAAGTTTTCTTTTTCGCAGGTTTCTTCTGAGCCTTTTACCACTCAAGTTTAGCTCCAACACCTGAATTAGGAGGATGTTGACCACCTACAGGAATCTTCCCACTTAACCCCTTAGAAGTCCCTCTCCTTAACACAACAGTTCTCCTAGCTTCAGGAGTATCTATTACTTGGGCCCATCACAGCCTAATAGAAGGGAATCGAAATCACATGACTCAAGCCCTATCTATTACTATTTTACTAGGCTTATATTTTACTATTCTTCAAGCATCAGAATATTTAGAAACATCATTTACTATCTCAGATGGAGTTTATGGGTCAACATTTTTTATAGCTACAGGATTCCATGGACTTCACGTAATCATTGGATCAACTTTCCTAACTGTCTGCCTATTACGCCAACTAAACTATCACTTTACATCTAAACATCATTTCGGTTTTGAAGCCGCTGCCTGATATTGACATTTCGTTGACGTAGTATGATTATTCTTATATGTATCGATCTATTGATGAGGTTCATACTCTTTTAGTATAACTAGTACTACTGACTTCCAATCAGTAAGCTTCAGAAATTAACTGAAAAAGAGTAATAAATATAATATTAACTATTTTTATTAACATCATGTTAGCAACCATTTTAATTTCCATCGCTTTCTGATTACCTCAAATAAATGTTTACACAGAAAAATCTAGTCCATACGAATGTGGGTTTGATCCACTAGGCTCTGCACGCCTCCCATTCTCAATAAAATTCTTCTTAGTTGCTATTACTTTCCTATTATTTGACCTAGAAATTGCCCTTCTCCTTCCACTACCTTGAGCCTCACAAATTAATAACCTCTCCCACATACTAATAATCGCACTCATATTAATTTCCATCCTGGCACTAGGTTTAGCATACGAATGGTTACAAAAAGGACTAGAATGAGTAGAATAAAACAATGGTAATTAGTTTAACATAAAACAAATGATTTCGACTCATTAAATTATAAGAATATTTATAATTACCAAAATGCCTTTATTTTTACTTAATATATTCTCTGCATTCTTATTATCATTTTTAGGGGTCTTATTATATCGATCACACCTTATATCATCACTTTTATGTTTAGAAGGCATAATACTTTCTATATTTATTATTAACTCAGTAATTATTATTAATCTCCACTTTTCATTATCATTCATCATACCAATTATCTTACTTGTATTCGCTGCCTGCGAAGCTGCTATTGGTCTGGCCCTATTAGTTATAGTATCAAACTCATATGGCCTAGATTACGTAAAAAATTTAAATATATTACAATGTTAAAAATTATTATCCCCACAATCTTACTTATTCCAATCACTTGATATTCAAAAATTACCTCTCTATGAACAAACGTAACACTTCACAGTCTCTTAATTAGTATATTTAGCCTTTTTCTACTTAATCAAATTGATTCTACTAACTTAAATTTTTCACTCACATTTTCTTCAGACTCATTATCAAGCCCCCTACTAATTTTAACAGCATGACTATTCCCTTTAATAATTATTGCAAGCCAGAATCACTTGACTAAAGAGGCTGAATTACGAAAAAAACTATTTATTACTACCTTAATTTCACTCCAAATCTTTTTAATTATAACATTTTCTGCCACCGAACTAATTTTTTTCTATATTCTATTTGAAGCTACATTGATTCCTACTCTCATTATTATTACACGATGAGGAAATCAAACAGAACGACTCAACGCAGGACTATATTTTCTATTTTATACCTTAATTGGATCACTCCCACTTTTAATTGTTCTTATCTTTATCCAAACTAAATTAGGATCTCTAAATTTTCTAATTATATCTTATTCGAATAATTTAACTGAAACTAACTGATCAACTAGTCTACTCTGACTAGCATGTATAATAGCCTTTATAGTAAAAATACCACTATATGGTTTACATCTATGACTACCAAAAGCCCATGTAGAAGCACCAATTGCAGGGTCAATAGTACTTGCTGCTATTCTACTAAAACTAGGAGGATATGGAATAATACGAGTAACTATTTTATTAGACCCTATTACAAATATTATATCTTATCCATTTATAATATTATCACTATGAGGCATAATTATAACTAGCTCGATTTGCCTACGGCAAACCGACCTTAAATCATTAATTGCGTACTCTTCAGTTAGTCATATAGCATTAGTAATCATCGCTATCTTAATCCAAACCCCATGAAGCTTTATAGGAGCTACCATCCTAATAATTGCCCATGGCCTAACCTCCTCCCTATTATTCTGCTTAGCCAATACTAATTATGAACGAACCCACAGTCGAACCCTTATATTAGCCCGAGGATTACAAATAGTTCTTCCACTAATATCTACTTGATGAATTATAGCAAACTTAACCAACCTAGCATTACCACCTTCAATTAATCTTATTGGAGAATTACTTATTATCTTAGCCTCATTCTCATGATCCAACTTTACAATAATCTTTATAGGTCTTAATATGATTATTACAGCCCTCTATTCAATATATATGCTAATTATAACTCAACGAGGCAAACTATCACAACATATCAAAATTATTACTCCATCATTTACACGAGAAAATATTTTAATAGTCCTACATCTATTTCCTATTATCCTACTTACTATTAGCCCTAAAATTATTTTAGGCAACTTATACTGTAAATATAGTTTAACAAAAACATTAGATTGTGAATCTATTAATAGAAGACTTTAATCTTCTTATTTACCAAGAAAGTAAAGCAAGAACTGCTAACTCATTGCCACCATATATAAAAATATGGCTTTCTTAACTTTTAAAGGATAGAAGTAATCCGTTGGTCTTAGGAACCAAAAAATTGGTGCAACTCCAAATAAAAGTAATAAAAATATTCGCTTCCTTTACAATATTAACCATTATAATTCTTATTTATCCTATTATTATAACTTTGTCAAACAACTATAATATTCTTAATTTTCCCAAACACGTAAAATCTACTATTAAATCTGCTTTCATATTTAGCCTTATCCCTACATTCATGTTCATCAACGCAGGATACGAAGCAGTTATCACAACTTGACACTGAACTATCTTTCAAACTTTGGACATTTCCATTAGCCTAAAGATAGATTTCTTCTCAATAATATTTGTACCCGTAGCCCTATTTGTTACATGGTCCATTATAGAATTCTCAATATGATATATACATAATGATCCTAACATAGACCGATTCTTCAAATATCTCCTTCTTTTCCTTATTACAATAATTATCCTAGTAACAGCAAACAACCTATTCCAACTATTTATTGGTTGAGAGGGTGTAGGGATTATATCTTTCCTATTAATTGGCTGATGATATGGGCGACCCGATGCAAACACAGCAGCACTCCAAGCCATCTTATATAATCGAATTGGTGATATTGGATTCGTTCTATCTATAGCATGATTTTTAATCTATTCTAACTCATGAGAATTTCAACAACTTTTTGTTATTAATTGCAATAACCTGATTCCTTTACTAGGTTTGACTCTAGCAGCAACTGGTAAATCAGCACAATTTGGCCTTCACCCATGACTTCCATCAGCTATAGAAGGTCCAACCCCTGTATCAGCCTTACTTCACTCTAGCACTATAGTAGTTGCAGGCATTTTCCTACTAATCCGATTTTATCCTATATTAGAAAATAATCAAACAATTTTAACAATCATCATATGTCTAGGAGCTATTACAACCTTATTTACAGCAATCTGTGCTCTAACCCAAAATGATATTAAAAAAATTATTGCCTTCTCAACTTCAAGCCAATTAGGTCTTATAATAGTAACTATTGGTATTAACCAACCTCACCTAGCTTTTCTCCACATCTGCACTCATGCCTTCTTTAAAGCCATACTATTCATATGTTCCGGATCCATTATCCATAATCTAAATGATGAACAAGATATCCGAAAAATAGGAGGCCTATTTAAAACTCTTCCTTTCACTTCATCAGCATTAACTGTTGGTAGCCTAGCATTAACAGGCACACCTTTCCTAACCGGATTCTACTCCAAAGACCTCATTATCGAATCCGCTAACACGTCGTATACCAACGCCTGAGCCCTATTAATTACTCTAATTGCCACATCCATAACAGCCACTTACAGTACTCGTATTATTTTCTTCGCCCTTATAGGCCAACCACGATTCTCACCACTTAGTCCTATTAATGAAAATAATCCCTTATTAAATAATGCTATTAAACGCCTACTAATCGGTAGCATTTTTGCTGGGTTTATTATTACCAACAACATAGACCCAATAAATATCCAACAAATAACCATACCTTGATACTTAAAACTAGCAGCCTTAATAGTTACTATCTCCGGCTTCATAATCGCAATAGAACTTAATAACCTAACCTACTTTCTAAAAATCAAAATAACCTCACAACACATAAAATTCTCTAATCTCTTAGGATACTTCCCATCAACCATTCACCGACTATTTACTAACACAAACCTAACAGCAAGCCATAAATCAGCATCAAAATTAATAGACTTAATTTGATTAGAAAAATCTACCCCTAAACTCCTAACCTCACTTCAACTAATTATATCAACAATAACTTCAAACCAATCAGGACTTATCAAAATTTACTTTATATCATTTCTATTATCTGTTGTGATTTCCTTAACTCTTCTTATCTAATTCCCACGTGTAATCTCAATCACAATAAAAATGCTTACAAATAAAGATCAACCAGCTACTACTATTAATCAACTCCCGTAACTATATAAGGCAGCAACACCTATTGAATCTTCACGAATTAAACCAACATCATCAGTCTCGAACAACACTCAATCCTCTAGTCCATTGAAATTAATAATTACCTCCACCTCATCATAAATTTTTATTAACAAAATTAAAACAATCTCCACCACAAACCCCGATAAAAGTATACTTCATACCATAGTATTAGAGCCCCATGTTTCAGGGTATTCTTCAGTAGCCATAGCAGTTGTATAACCAAATACAACCAACATCCCACCTAAATAAATCAAAAACATTATTAAACCTAAAAATGAACCCCCAAAATATAATACTATGCCACACCCAACCCCTCCACTTAAAATCAACCCTAAACCTCCATAAATAGGTGAAGGCTTCAAAGAAATCCCTAAAAAGCCAAACACAAATGCTAAACTTAACAGAAATAAAATATATGTCATAGTTTTTACATGGAATTAAACCATGACTAATGACATGAAAAATCATCGTTGTAAATTCAACTATAAAAACCCTAATGACAAACATCCGCAAATCTCATCCACTCATTAAAATTATTAATGACTCTTTCATCGATCTTCCAACTCCATCCAACATTTCAGCATGATGAAATTTCGGTTCCCTCCTAGGCGCTTGCTTAGGCATTCAAATTCTTACAGGTCTATTTCTTGCTATACATTATACATCAGATACAATAACAGCATTCTCCTCAGTTACACACATCTGCCGAGATGTAAATTACGGCTGATTAATTCGTTATATACACGCAAACGGAGCATCCATATTCTTTATTTGTCTTTTCCTTCACATCGGCCGAGGTGTCTACTATGGCTCCTATATATTTACAGAAACATGAAATATTGGAATCATTCTCCTATTCGCAGTTATAGCAACTGCATTCATGGGATATGTCCTTCCATGAGGACAAATATCTTTCTGAGGAGCAACAGTAATTACCAATCTATTATCTGCCATCCCTTATATTGGTACAACCCTAGTAGAATGAATCTGAGGGGGTTTCTCAGTTGATAAAGCTACCCTAACACGATTCTTCGCATTTCACTTTATCTTACCTTTCATCGTCGCAGCCCTAGTAATAGTTCACCTTCTTTTCCTACACGAAACAGGATCCAACAATCCATCAGGCCTAAACTCTGACACAGACAAAATTCCTTTCCACCCCTACTTTACAATTAAAGATATTCTAGGCCTTCTTCTCCTCATTTCTCTTCTAATATCACTAGTATTATTTTCCCCAGACCTTCTAGGTGACCCTGATAATTATACACCCGCTAATCCCCTAAGCACTCCTCCCCACATTAAACCAGAATGATATTTCCTATTTGCATATGCCATCCTTCGATCTATTCCCAACAAACTAGGAGGAGTATTAGCCCTCGTATTCTCAATCTTAATCCTAGCAATCTTCCCTATCATCCAAATCTCTAAACAACGAAGCATAATATTTCGTCCCTTAAGCCAACTCCTATTCTGAATTTTAACAGCAGACCTATTTACATTGACATGAATTGGAGGTCAACCAGTTGAACACCCATTTATTATCATTGGCCAATTAGCCTCAATCCTATATTTTTCTATTATTCTTGTTATTCTTCCCATAATTAGCCTTATCGAAAATAAGCTTCTAAAATGATAGTCCTGATAGTATAACCCATTACACTGGTCTTGTAAACCAGAAATGAGATTCATTAACTTCTCTTAGGATAATCAAGGAAAAGGCCCTAGCCCCACTACCGACCCCCAAAGCCGGAGTTCTAATTAAACTATTCCTTGATAGTATTTACTATAAACCTTAACATACATAAGCATAAGTTTTCCGCTTCACTCAAATAATTTACCCTATGTACATCGTGCATTAATGCCCTAACCCCATTAATAATGTACTCATACATAAAAACTATTAACATACATAAAACATATTATGTTAAATCAACATTAATTATTTACCCCATGCATATAAGCCAGTACATTTACATATTAACTATACTATAACACATTTATTCCAATACTAACATAACACTTTAACCAACATGTATAATCTTTTCCACCCACATTGTTTAATCCCCATAGTACATTGTTCCTATTTACCGTTCATAAAACATACATTCCTTATTCGGTCATTTGTCCATTAAGTCAAAAATGTCCTCTTCCTAATGACTATCCCCTTCCAATTGGTGTCCCTTAATCTACCATCCTCCGTGAAACCAGCAACCCGCTCGGGTAAGACCCCTCTTCTCGCTCCGGGCCCATGACATGTGGGGGTGTCTAGACTGAAACTATACCTGGCATCTGGTTCTTACTTCAGGGCCATTTTAACTGGTCATCGCCCATACGTTCCCCTTAAATAAGACATCTCGATGGATTAGTGACTAATCACCCCATGCTCACACATAACTGTGGTGTCATGCATTTGGTAGTTTTTTATTTTCGGTATCAAGCCTCAACTGAGCCTCCCGGCTAATTGTGTCCCTGCAGATATAGTCCTGTAGTACCTAAGGTCCTCATAAGTCTCCCATTAGCGAGCTCATGGTTTATGTATGACTGCACGAGAAGCGTAGTTAATCCTCCACTCACCTGAAGTAATTGTGTCCTAACCATTCAGTGTCATTTATCCTCATTACTATAAACAGGTGTTAATATATTAATGCTTTACGGACATAACAGCAATTTCCCACCCACGAATGAAAATCGGCTTTGATGTTTGCTACACCGATAACACTCTCTCGTGTTTACAAAAATTTTAACATCTATATCCCTATTAATTTTTACCTATATAAATATCTTAGCACATGTAACCTCTCAGTACAGTATATATATATATATATTCTTATTCTTCTTATATTATACTCAGACATAATTAGTTCCTAAATTCCTTATTAAATCATATTTCAATAATCTCATTAACTACAATTTCTCTATTAAACTAGTAAAAATTCCCATATATAACTCACATAATACTTATCCTAATTTCCTATACTAGAACTTGTTCATGTATTAAATACATTTATTACTTTAAAATAATATAATTTAATATTATTTTCACAT